AGAATGATAACTTATGCTAATTCATTCATTTTTAGAATTATACGCTTTCTTACTTTTTGATATTACAAATATCAATAGTATCTCTATTCTCTCTTAAAATATGAATACTCCCACGAGAGTTTTAGGATAAAAGCCCCTTATCGGATTTGAACCGATGACTTACGCCTTACCATGGCGTTACTCTACCACTGAGTTAAAAGGGCCTGTTTCATTTTATTCCTTAAAAAACCACTATGAGTTTAGTGAATATAAATATATTGAATTATAACATATTTATAGATATATATTTTATTTGCATAATGGCTTATTCCCCAACGAAAAATTTGATTTACAGCAATTTTATTTACCTAGTGCATATAGGGTAACCTAGGAAATATAGGGCAAATAAAAAAGGTTTTTGACATTGGATTGATACATGTACCTACTAATTCAACATAGATTCAAGATATTTTATTGAGTCGTTGATGAAGAGATTCGATGAACAAAATTCTTAGAAAAAAGTCCAAATCATAAATATAGATTCTAAATCGAAATATAGTACATAATAAAAAATAGATTTATATAGAATAGCGATTCTAATGAATGATTCAGAAATAGACAAAAAATTCTATGGAATCATGAAAGACGAAAAAATACTTCGGATCTAGTCAGACCATATCATTCTATTGTATATTGACAATTTCAAAAAAACTGCTCATACTATGAGCATAGTGTGCTGGTGGTCGGGCAAATATGCCCCCATCGTCTAGTGGTTCAGGACATCTCTCTTTCAAGGAGGCAGCGGGGATTCGACTTCCCCTGGGGGTAAGGTATTACGAAAGGAAAAATTGATCAGGGATTCTCAGTAAGCCCAGAATTGATTCTTCCTGGGTCGATGCCCGAGCGGTTAATGGGGACGGACTGTAAATTCGTTGGCAATATGTCTACGCTGGTTCAAATCCAGCTCGGCCCAAGAATTCGCTAATCCACACACATGAAATGATATAACCCCTTTGTTCTCCAGAAATGCCCGATACGAAAGAAAAAAAGGAAATACGAAAGAAAAAAAGGAAAATTGTTGTCCCACCCGCTATTTTTTGTTTGGCTCTTTTCTTTTCCTTTTTTCAAAAAAATTATGATCTTGCTGATGATCTAGATTCATATCATGATCTGTAAGTATAAAGTCTAAGAAAAAAAAATAGTTTTTTCTTTCCATTACTTTATTATTTTTTTTCATTGAAAGAACGATTATCAATCGATTTGGAAATAAGTAAAGGATTACTCGTAATCCTTGTTGTTCGCACTAAAAAGCATTGATATATATATCACTCACGTCTCTGTTACAAGACGACGATTCTAATATAAATAGAAAGTCTTTGAATGAAATCATAAGACTATGTATACCGTATACTTTATTTCCCTGGGATTGTAGTTCAATTGGTCAGAGCACCGCCCTGTCAAGGCGGAAGCTGCGGGTTCGAGCCCCGTCAGTCCCGACGGATCAAAATGTAATACAAAAAAAAATACATAAATTTCTCTCTCCTTTTTCTGTAAAATGTAAAAAGAGGATAAATAGCATAATGTCATTCCCAAGGAATCCTTCTTAATTTTTCTATTTTTTATTTGTTATTTTTCATTTCCCATCATTTCATTTCCCATCAAACAAATATGGGAATTTCCATTTCGTTACCTAGTACCGATTTGTGGGAGAGAAAGATATGTGGATTAGTACAATTATTCGTAGCATCATATGGAGTATTTCAAAATAATACCATACTGGGGATCTGGCATTTTCGATTACTCCGACGTCTTGTAATGTAAAATAGAGTACCATATGTTCGTCGGGAACACATACATAAATGGAATTTGTACGATACAAAATGAATTTAACATAGTGACTTTGATAGAATACTTTATTAGAAAGTATCTTCTTTTTTGACTACGATTTTGTGTAACCTCAATTACTAATTTGAATTTGAAACAATCTATCTCATTCAAACCTCCCACTGAATTTTTTTGATATATTATACGCGTTCCTTTCCTAATCCAAGGAAGGAGGAGTCTTAATAAAGATCAAATAAAAAGAAGGATCCCACTTCTTTTAGTTTTGGCGAGGGACTGAATAATCTTTTAAGGGTTTTTGTCAAAGAAAAAAACTCTAAATATAGTGAATTTGAGAGATTTTTTATACTGGGACTCATTTTTATCACACCTTTTTTGGTTTCCAAGAAGATTAGCTTCTTAAAGGAGTTAAGTTATAACCCCTCGTTATTTTTTCTTTTTTTTTTTTTTTGCTTTTATCCTTTGTTTGGGTTTGTTTGTAACCAATGTAAGCGTAAAGGCGTTTAGATGAGACTTCATCAGATGAGAAAGCAGTCGTTTAGATAAAAGAAAGAATGGAAAAAGTGATAAATAAAAAAGAAAAAGAAAGTCAAGAAATTTTTGATTCGGTATGGATAAAGGATCTTCCTATGTTATACTATTTAATTCTCGACGATGAATCGATTTGATAGTTCAGATATTGTTATTCATGATATTTAATTTACAGGCGAAAGAGTTATCATCTCTATGGGATTAAATCCCGAGTTATTGCGAAGTAAAGAAAAATCAAATAAATAGTGAGATTATGGAAGTCAATATTCTCGCATTTATTGCTACTGCACTGTTCATTCTAGTTCCTACTGCCTTTTTGCTTATAATATACGTAAAAACGATCAGTCAAAGTCAGGGCGATAAAGTTGAATGAAACTTGACTTCTTAAGTCTTGTCAATGATTGAAGAAACAAACTGAAAAGGATTCCAATTTCGTGTCTTAAATGAAATGAGCGGACTAGAATCAACAGTATTCTATGAGATCCGATAGTATGAGTATGGTAGAAAGAAATAGTAATCTTTCTACCATACTCTCTATTATTGTTATTGTTATGTAGTGTATTTGTACTGGATAATGATGTAGGCGGCTTAATCTTAATATAGATCAATCTACAATCTAAATATGTATTTTCCTACATGTATATATGAATTATCGAGATGTATTCACTTAATTGAATATTTAATAACCGAACCGCTTTCTTTTCTCTTTAAACAGTTTTAAACAGTAAAGGGGGAAACAGAACAAATAAAAAGGCAAATAGAAAGGTTAAAAAGGTTTACACTCTTCCGCATTGTCTAGATCTGTAACACTGTTAAGAGCGGGGTTTATCAAAATAGCAATTTTAGGAAGAATTTGGTTAGAAACGGATTTCAAATCATTTGTATTCGTTCCTTATTTGTTTGATTGAAATGATATTATTCGTATTTTTTTTATTATTCATATATAGAATAGAAGTCATATATATATATGAATATATATATGAAATAATATAGAAAGTTCTTATTCATATATAGGATTATAGTTATTCAATATATATTTGATTATTAATAGACTACATTACTCTACTAGAATTAAATAGAATATGGAAATGCAGATAATTTTATCTAAAATTAAATAAAATTTAAATAATAATTAATAAGAAGAGTTAAATCTTTGCCAAACAATTTATAAAACAATTGATGCAGTTTGATTCCTCAGTTCAATTCGTAGTACCTCGACTCTAGAGTCCACTTCTTCCCCATACTACGAGTGAAAGGGAAAATGTAAAGACTACCATTAAAGCAGCCCAAGCGAGACTTACTATATCCATGTGAATTCTATCCCCTATCTCTATGAATATGAAGGAATTATTCCATTATTATTCACTAATAATAGTCGAATTATTGGCACAGAGTCAAAAAAGGATTTTGCTCCCTACCATTGATGAAACGATCTAATAAATCCAATTCAATTCTAATTAGTATATGATTTGTAGTAGAATCGGTAAAGATTAAGTACAAGCAAAATAAGCAGCGACGCTCTTGGAAGTAGCAAGAAAATTTTTCTAACATGTAGGAACAATAACATGTTTTGTTGTGCTTCATTAACTCAAACGTCTAAAAAAGATAGAATCAAGATGGGTCGCTATTTATTACATACCCCTATTTTTTTCCATTTTATCGAATCTGTACCTTACCTTCTCCCCATTCTCTATGTAAAACAATCGTAAGACAGTCTAGTCAAGAATGGAATAATAATTCCCTAAAAGAACTTCGTTTTTTTTTTTTATTTTATATAAAAAATAGAAAAGTAAAAAAGGCCAATTAATCCATTCAATCAATCTAATTAGTATTGAATGCCCCAGTACTCAGATATTTTTATGAGTCTGTAGACAAAGTACCTTACGCCATTTCTGCAATTACTAATTAACTTCCTCTTGAGTATTCACTCTACTTTAAGATCCAATCAGTAGACATTACATTAGTAGTGTAAGGGCTATCAGATTAAGATTTATCAATTCCCCACTACTAGAAACTTGCCTTGAATCCGAGACGAAAGGATTTACAGCACTTTAGAGGACAGAACTTTCAGATGTTTAGAATCAAGCAAGTATCAAGAATCCCTTTCTTACTTTGGGATTGCGTTGAGAACAAATTTGGCAAGTTAAATCAGCAAAACAATAGGGGTATTTCGAAGCTTTTGTTGATCAGGCGACACCCGGATTTGAACTGGGGAAAAAGGATTTGCAGTCCCCCGCCTTACCGCTCGGCCATGCCGCCAAGACGATACAAAATAGCTGAAAATACCCCCCTTTTTAGATTGAGTTGAGAAATCAAATGTGGCTTTTCAGTCACAAAAGCAAAAATTCAGGACAAATCGGGACCATTAACTATGTGACTGTGAATTCATGAACGATTCTCGGATTTGAATCTAAAATTGTCTTTCCCTAATGATCTTTCCCTAATGATATAAAAAATCCAAATTAATACATAACTAATCAAGATTAAAAAAAAAGTCTTCTCAGTTATATTAATATTATAATAGCAATTATGCATATATGTAAACCCCAGAACCTAAATTGTTTTACAGATATCTAATCAAATACCTTAACTGTTCTGTATATGATTTTTATCTATAGAAAATAGTAACTTTGATAGAACACGACATAGGCTGTCCCGAATAGAAATTCAATAAAGGAGGAGATATGTATAGATAGCTAGAGTCATATATGAACATGTTTAATAAATACAAGTCTTTTTACGCACTTAAATCATATTATATGAATTAGACTAAAAAATTAGGTAAAAGCGTCTCCTTTATATTATATGATTATATGCGAATCTTTTTTTTAACTGAATCGATGAAAAATTAAATATTAAGCAACTTTTTAGTTTTTCTGATTATTATGTCTTTCTCTCATCAAACAGACCAAATCCGGAATACGTTTATTTTGCTGGTATCTAATCGGATTGTAATATCATAATAGTGGTAAAAATGAAATAACTTTTGATATTTTATACAAAGCTAAAACTCTATAAAATAAGTCTAAGTTAAATCAAATCTTTCATTTTCTTTCCATTTGTATCTGTTTTCAAATTCCAATTTGCTCTTTATTCCTCTGTTCATACTAGGATAAAATTTCATGCGATTTAGTAAACAGAATATTCAATTCCATCGTTGCTAGATCGATCCATATTTTTGGATAAAGAATGATTCAATAATGGGATTTTTTCGATAAATGATAAATTCAAAATGCTGGGGGATGGAAATGAGGGAACGTCTACAATACCTGGGTTTAATCAGATACAATTTGAAGGGTTTTGTAGGTTTATTGATCATGGCTTAACCGAAGAACTTTCTAAGTTTCCAAAAATTGAAGATACAGAGCAAGAAATTGAATTCCAATTATTTGCGGAAACATATCAATTAGTGGAACCATTGATAAAAGAAAGAGATGCTGTATATGAAGCAATCACATATTCTTCTGAATTATATGTATCCGCGAGATTAATTTGGAAAACCAGTAGGGATATGCAAAAACAAACCCTTTTTATTGGAAACATTCCTCTAATGAATTCCCTGGGAACCTCTATAGTAAATGGAATATACAGAACTGCGATCAATCAAATCTTGCAAAGCCCCGGTATCTATTATCGGTCCGAAGCGGACCATAACGGAATTTCGGTCTATACCGGCACCATAATATCAGATTGGGGAGGAAGATTCGAATTAGAGATTGATAGAAAAGCAAGGATATGGGCTCGTGTAAGTAGGAAACAGAAAATCTCTATTCTAGTTCTATCATCAGCTATGGGTTTGAATCTAAGGGAAATTTTAGAAAATGTTTGCTACCCTGAGATTTTCTTGTCTTTCCTAAATGAGAAGGAGAAAAAAAAAATAGGGTCAAAGGAAACTGCTATTTTGGAGTTTTATCAACAATTTACGTGTGTAGGCGGAGATCCAGTATTTTCTGAATCTCTATGTAAGGAATTACAAAAAAAATTCTTTCAACAAAGATGTGAATTAGGAAAGATTGGCCGACGAAATATGAACCAGAGATTGAATCTTGATCTACCTCCGACTAATACATTTTTGTTACCGAGAGATATATTGGCGGCTGCGGATTATTTGATTGGAATGAAATTTGGAATGGGCACGCTTGATGATATGAATCATTTAAAAAATAAGCGTATTCGTTCGGTTGCGGATCTCTTACAAGATCAATTTGGGTTGGCTTTGGTTCGTTTAGAAAATATGGTTCGAGGCACTATATGTGGAGCAATTAGACATAAATTGATACCGACTCCTCAGAGTTTGGTACCTTCAACTCCATTAACAACTACTTATGAATCTTTTTTCGGGTTACACCCATTATCTCAAGTTTTAGATCGAACTAATCCATTGACACAAACAGTTCATGGGAGAAGGTTGAGTTATTTGGGACCTGGAGGATTGACAGGGCGAACTGCGAATTTTCGGATACGAGATATCCATCCTAGTCACTATGGACGCATTTGTCCAATTGACACGTCTGAAGGAATCAACGTTGGGCTTATTGGATCCTTAGCAATTCATGCGAAAATTGGTCATCGGGGCTCTCTAGAAAGCCCGTTTTATGAAATCTTTGAAGAATCAAAATCAAAAAAAAACCGGATGTTTTATTTATCACCAAATAGAGATGAATACTATATGATAGCAGCAGGAAATTCTTTGGCACTGAGTCGAGGTATTCAGGAAGAACAGGTTGTTCCAGCTCGATACCGTCAAGAATTCCTGACTATTGCATGGGAACAGGTTCATCTTCGCAGTATTTTTCCCTTCCAATATTTTTCTATTGGAGCTTCCCTTATTCCTTTTATCGAGCATAATGACGCGAATCGAGCTTTAATGAGTTCTAATATGCAACGTCAAGCAGTTCCGCTTTCTCAGTCCGAGAAATGCATTGTTGGGACTGGAGCGGAACGACAGGTGGCTCTAGATTCAGGAGTTTCTGTTATAGCCGAACACGAGGGAAGGATCATTTATGCTGATACTGACAAAATTTTTTTATTAGGCAATGGGGATATTTTCAATATTCCATTAGTTGTGTATCAACATTCTAACAAAAATACTTGTATGCATCAAAAAGGTCGGGTTCAGCGGGATAAGTGCATTAAAAAGGGACAAAT